CAAAATAGAATGATTTTAGAAGGAAGGGATATAATGAAATTCTTGATTGGATCTTCTCAGAGGAACGATCTATTTTATTTGATTTATGGATCCAAATTTTAAGAAATAAAAAAAAAAGAGGGTGGTTTTGTTTTATTCAAATTCGAAACGCCTCGTGATCTTCAACCAATTATGTGCTTCAATATAATTACCTGGAGTAAGCGCTATAGCTTGTTTCCAATACTCAGCAGCTTGATCGGACCAAGCCTCCGCAATTTCAGAATCACCCTGTAGAATGGCCTGTTCTCCCCGGTCGGAATAGGCGGGTCAATTCCTTCCCTTAGAACCGTACTTGAGAGTTTCCTACCTCATACGGCTCATCAATCGATTCTTTTTGTGTCCCATCTTATTAATTTACCCTATGGTAACTGAATTAGATTTCTAATAAATCTATCCTATTTTTCTTGGGTTAACCAGAACCAGAAGAAGTTAATTACATAAGTTTCAAACTCTAATTTTAATTTAATCAATAATCAGTTTTATCTTTTCTCCCACACCTTCAGAAGAATGAAGAATAGATATCCCCTATATTGTTTGTTAAAATTTTCTGAAAGGTAACTATCTCGATTTCATTTCATATATGAAATTCATATAGAATCGTTGAAAAAGACTTTCCTCCATAAGAAAAAAGAACTTACTATCTTTGGGATTTGATACTACACCGCTGCTCAATATCTTAGTGGATTGACTCTATTACATAAGTTGATTCCGAACTTTTATCTCATATCATGACATAAGTAAGCAGTTCTTAACTGTATCGACCCAATAGCTTGCTAATTGATCTTTACGGCGCTTTCTATATCAATTAGATCCTTTATCCATAGAGTATATAGGCGTACTTATTTCTTCTTTGGTTCTCGTGAAGTCTCTTTCCTTGCTACAGCTGATAAAAATCGTTACTTTGGACGATGCATATGTAGAAAGCCTATTTTTTTTTTCTAGTATTTACTAGCCGATTTTATCTGTTTTTCCCTCGTTCTATAGTGGAGATAGTCGCACGTAATGACAGATCACGGCCATATTATTAAAAGCTTGTGGTAAGAATGGGTTTCGTTCTAGTGCCCGAAAATAATATTCCAAAGCCTTCGTATGCTCTCCATTGCTTGTGTGTATAAGGCCTATGTTATAGAGTATATAACTTCGATCATAAGGATCAATTTCTAGTCGCGTAGCTTCATAATAATTCTGTAAAGCTTCCGCATAATTTCCTTCGGATTGAGCTGACATCCGTTACGGTCGTTCACTCTATTCAAAGAATCTCCGTTCCAGAACCGTATGTGAGATTTTCATCTCATACGGCTCCTCCCTACTGTGCATAAAGTACTGTGGGAAATAATCTATGTAATCAAAATTTCACTATTCTCATTATGAACTGACAGGGACTAGTATTTTTACAAGAAATTTCTAGCCAGCCTTCCCGAAAGGGTTTGTTTTTTCTTAACACCAATCATATTAGTGCTAGATGGAAATGGTAACTCCAACGATTTCTTTGTCCTCAACGCTTCCTATTTCTAGGAATTAGTCACTTCAACGATCTTTGATGGTTATACGGGTATCCAAAGTACGAACGAGATGGATGTTTGTTGTCCCAACCATTCTTGTTAGTCCCGATATCGATAAGGAAAGGGAAGGGAAGGGGGAATTTATAACAAAGTTTTCGTGTTGTTGATTCCTAGGAGTAGCGCTTCTTCCCCTATGCTGCCTATTTGTACTAGTGGAGTAGGATTAACCCGCAAACTAGAACCTATAGTATAGGCGTAACCTTTCGCTCAATACTAAAATCGATAATTAAAGCATCTGAGGCTGCATCAATCGAGGATACACGACAGAAGGAATTGTTCTATCTCTAAACTTCACCTTCACTAAGCGTGGGTTTCTTTCAAAAATTTGTTTCTTTCTATCCCGAATCGCGTCTATTTCTATCAGACTAAGGGCTAAAAAAAAAAACAAGAATCAAATCGCACCATCTCTGTAATAGGTAAATGCCCTTTTTTCTCCTGAAGTTGTCGGAATTATTCGTAATAAGATATTAGCTACAATTGAAGAGGTCTTATCAATAAAATTTCCATTTATCCGAGATCTAGGCATAATTAGCAATCCATTCTATAATTCTTCTCATTTTCCCTTTTGGAAAATAAGAAAATCCCACAAAAAAGGAATCATACAGTAGTACGAAATATCATAAAAATATAAAAATAGACTGATTCTAAAAAAAAAAATGTAGACCTTCCACTCAAATTGTGCCCTTTTGGACAAGGAGAGATATTCAATATTTGAATTGAATAAGATTAGATTTCATTCCAATTTTAATTTAGTAGTATACTGATGAACGAAACTATTACTATTTGAATACCCAAGAACTTTGTTTTTTTTACTATGGATTCTGGTAATTCGAGAAGTTTTTATTTGGTTATGATCAAAAAAAGGAGGAAAAAGAATGGAATAATAATCATTCCATAAT